ATTTTTTACTTTCACTTTCTATTTCTAAGATATAAGATCAATATGAAATAGAAAAAATATAGAAAAAAAATATATAAGATAAGAAGTATAATAATTAAGTAGAATAGAAAAGAAAAAGAACTAAGTATAAGAGCATTCTATATTCTATATTAAACATCACATATAGAAATAGAATTGAAAAAATGAAAAAGAAAGTAAAGAATATCTATCCCGATCCGTCTTAATGAATTAATTTCATTTGTATGAGGTATTAAGAAATATCTATCCGATACATTATTAACGTGTCAGGAACCAGATTTGAACTGGTGACACGAGGATTTTCAGTCCTCTGCTCTACCAACTGAGCTATCCCGACCATTTCCCGTGGATCATCCTAGCAGAGTACTTCTATCTATGTCAATGAAAAGAACTAAAAAAGAAAATCTTAAAAAATTGGCTCTAGCCCCTGAAATTCTTGGATCTTCAAAAAGAAGACTTTTTTTGTAAATGTAAGGAAAAAGATATAGACTATGAATGATTCAATAACGGAGATTCCTTGAACATATATCTTCATATCGTATTATATCGTATTATCCAAAACAAATGAGATTGGATTGGAAAAAGATACGAGGATTTAGATTCAGATCTATTTGTGAAAGAACAGAGTGAATAAAATGAAAAAGATATTTCATTTTGTTTAAACTGAGTCACTGATGAAAAAAAATGAATAAAGAGGATGAGGATAAATAAAGAGCGAGGAAGTAAAATGGGTTTTTTATTGGGGATAGAGGGACTTGAACCCTCACGATTGAAAAATTCGACGGATTTTCCTCTTACTATAAATTTCATTGTTGTCGGTATTGACATGTAAAATGGGACTCTCTCTTTATTCTCGTCCGATTCAATTTCAAAAGATCTATCAAAAATTCTGGAATGAATAATTTGATCATTGAATATTCGAATTCTATTCTTTTTTCAACTTCAATTGGAATTGATTCACAATAACTCTTCAATTTTTGATATATCTTTTTGATCTCTATCATTCTAATTAAAAAAGAATAGAAATATAGGGTTTATTATAGATCCTTATCTCATACTATTATATTACTCATATTTTACATATTTTAGATTACTCATATTATAATATTAATAGAAAGAAAGAGAAGATTTCTATTTTCATATAGAAATTTCAAATTTCTATATCTAAATATATAGAGATACAAAATAGAATTTGATATAAGATTTGGGTTGTGATTAATCGTTTGCTATGTCAGTATTTATACGTATGTCTTAGGTATATAAGACGTATCCTTTCTGTCATTTCGATAGAAGTCTTTTAGCTACTAACGTAACGTAATCAATTTCATTCGTTAGAACAGCTTCCATTGAGTCTCTGCACCTATCCCCTTTTTATTCTCCTTTTCCATAGTTTTTTCTCTCGAAACAAAGATTTGGCTCAGGATTGCCCTTTTTTAGTTCCAGGGTTTCTCTGAATTTGGAAGTTACCACTTAGCAGGTTTCCATACCAAGGCTCAATCCAATCAAGTCCGTAGCGTCTACCAATTTCGCCATATCCCCTTTTCCTTTGAGCCTTTGAGACAAGGCTCCGGCTGTAATTCCATCCACCCCTTTCATTTATCTTGGCACTATTGAATCCATTAGGTAATGATTCCTATATTGAAAAAGTGTATGCTGTTATTTTATTTTTTTCCTCTATTCTATATTATATCATTTCATCTATAAAACCTACTTTTTCAATCTAAAATGATTTTATCATTGATCTATCCGCAATTCAATATGGATAGATATATACCACATATATATCTATGCCTTTCCTACTCCTTCATTTTTACAGTGTAGTTATGAATAGTGGAACGGTCGATATTCATTCTTCTTTTTTTTTCATTTCGAATTCTAATTTCATTGATATTTTCTTTTCATATTTCATATATATGAATATAGAATTGAATTGAGATTTCTATTTAGATATCTAATTTATCTAGATCTAAATTAAATAGTTTTATTTTCTATTTTCTAAATAGAATATAAAATATATAACTAATATTTAAGAAATAGAAGAAATTGAAAGAATCAATAAATAAAAGAAAGAATAAGAATCACTAGGAAATAGCTAAGATCCGATAGTTTCCTGTATTCCTATACACTATTGCTCTTATATCCGCCCGCTTAGCTCAGAGGTTAGAGCATCGCATTTGTAATGCGATGGTCATCGGTTCGATTCCGATAGCCGGCTCTTTTTTTATCTTTTATCTATTTTTTTATTTACATGATTTAAAATCTCTACTCTCGTTTTCTCTAAATGTCGGATCACCGATCTATTATGTCATGATAACTTGCAGCTATAGCTATAAAGAAAAAAGTTGACTAGAACAATTAGATCTCTACAGAAGAAATTACAGAAGAAATTGGAAAACGTAACCTTCGCTTGAATTTCCTATATATACAAAAAATCCGAATATTGATAAAATTTTATTGATCAAATTTATTTTATTCTGTTTTGTAGGACTTTAGTAAATTGAGTTTTGCTTTGCTGATCCTTTAGTTCAGTCTGATTATATATATATATTTTTTTTTTTCAAATAAAAGTGAATCAAAAAGGAGCCTTTCTATGTCTCGTTACCGAGGACCTCGTTTCAAAAAAATACGCCGGCTGGGGGTTTTACCAGGACTAACTAGTAAAAGACCCAGATCCAGAAGTGATCTTCAAACCCAATTGCGCTCTGGAAAAAGATCACAATATCGTATTCGTTTAGAAGAGAAACAGAAATTGCGTTTTCATTATGGTCTGACAGAACGACAATTACTTAAATATGTGCATATTGCTGGAAAAGCCAAAGGGTCAACAGGTCAGGTTTTACTACAACTACTCGAGATGCGTTTGGATAACATCCTTTTTCGATTAGGTATGGCTTCCACCATTCCAGGAGCCAGACAATTAGTTAACCATAGACACATTTTAGTTAATGGTCGTATAGTGGATATACCAAGTTATCGTTGCAAACCCCGAGATATTATTACTACGAAGGATAAAGAAAGATCGAAAGCTCTGATTCAAAATTATCTTGTTTCATCCCCCCGCGGGGAATTGCCAAACCATTTGACTATTGACTCCTTACAATATAAAGGATTTGTAAATCAAATAATAGATAGTAAATGGATCGGTCTAAAAATAAATGAGTTGTTGGTCGTAGAATATTATTCCCGTCAGACTTGATTCTAACGAAAATAAAAAAGCAAGGTTCATACCAATTTTGACTCCTTTCGCTGAAGTAAATAGAGTGCCTCGTGCCCTGTCTCATTCACGTATCAAAAAAGGATCGGCAATAGGATTCTTTTGATTTTTTTCTTATTTTCAATATCAAGACGATATTTCTATTTGTATTTTCGCAGGTATTAATTAGGGATAGATAATGTCTATTAAATAAGGCGTTAGAATAATGATATCAATTTTTATTTTCTTTGATACATTGTAGTAGGTAAGTTGATGAATGAAAAGAAACGGAAAGAGAGGGATTCGAACCCTCGGTAAACAAAAGTCTACATAGCAGTTCCAATGCTACGCCTTGAACCACTCGGCCATCTCTCCTACAGAATGTTATTCTTGACCAAAACCCGAATGAATAGCGAGTCCTTCATCTTAATTATCTTAATTGTAGTACATGTATGACTGCCCGATGCGATGGTTCCATAAGAAGAAATTTCTTTTTCAATTTCATATTTATCAACAACAACTTCTTTCATCAGCTAACCCATGTAATTCATGAATCGTCCGATGAATCTTTTTATTTCAACTATTTCAATTGTATGGTGTGGCACATACACGTTATGCAAACAAAAAGGATGGTTACTTTATTTGAATTTGATTGAATGATTATTCTATTCTTTTTGGATCATAACCAAATCAAAAATTCTCGAGTTACAAAAATCCATAGAAAACTTGGTTATTCAACTTAGATGAAATAGTAATAGTCATCGAGATACTGGTATACTACGAAATTGGAATGAAATCTAATCTGATTCAACTATTTCATTTCATCTTTGTCCAAAAGACCACATTTTTTTCCAATAAGTCTGTTTTTATGTTATTTTGTACTGTACAATTCCTTTTTTTGTGGGATCGTTTTCCCCGAAAGGGGATGAGAAGAATTATAGAATGAATTGCTAATTATGCCTAGATCTCGAATAAATGGAAATTTTATTGATAAGACCTCTTCAATTGTAGCCAATATTTTATTACGACTAATTCCGACAACTTCAGGAGAAAAAAAGGCATTTACCTATTACAGAGATGGTGCGATTTGATTTTTTATTGTTTTTTTTACCCCTCAGTTTTACGAGAAAAAGAACGTAGTTAGGAATAGAAAAAAAACAAATTAGTGAAATAAACCTACGCTTGGTGAAGGTGAAGTTTAGAGATAAGAGATAGAGCAATTCCTTCTGTCGTGTATCCTCGATTGATGCAGCCTTAGATGCTTCAATTATCAATTTTAGTATTGAGCGAAAGGTTACATCTATAGGTTCTTTATTGGAGGTCAATACTACTTCATTTAGTACCAATAGGTGGCATCGGGGAAAAAGCACTACCACCTAGGAATCAACAACACAAAAACTTTGTTATTTGTTATAAAAAACCCTTTTCCTTATTGGTATCGGGACTAAAAATAATGGTTAGGAAAACAAAGATCCATCTCATTCGTACTTTTGGTACCCGTATAACCATCAAAGACCGTTGAAGTGACTAATTCCTGGAAATCATAAGCGTTGAGTACAAAGAAATCTTTGGAGTTACCTTTTCTATCTAGCACTAATATGATTGGTGTTAAGAAAAAACCTCTTGTTGGGAAGGCTGGCTAGGAATTTCTTGTAAAAATACCAGCTCCTGTCAGTTCATAATGAGAATAGTGAAATTTTTATTACATGAATTCTTCCTCTTAGTACTATGCACAGAAGGGAGGAGCCGTATGAGATGAAAATCTCACGTACGGTTCTGGAACGGAGAT